CCAGGTATTGTAGACATTCTCCCATTTTCATCCCCGAGCATTTTGAATTTCCCATTTATCAAAAAAATCTCATTCTTGTTTCATTCTTCATCGAATCATATGAATCGATCTAGCAATGATGGAATTGAATTTTTATTCTGTTTACTGAATCACATGAAATTTTACCCAACTCCGGAATGTATGAAACATTGAAATGCGTATGAACGGAGGAAGAAAGATTCTACTCAAAGTGGAATTTATAACAAACAAACGGGATCCAAAGGGAAAAGAATTTATAAATGCCACTTAGCCTTAATAGGGTTTTGTATAGAATAGCAACAAAAAAAATAATTCAATTTCTACCATTATTATATTATGATATTACTATTCTATATTCCAATCCGATTGGATACCAGAAAAATGAAATGGATTGATGATTTGATCTATTCACTTAGATCAAGACATAATAATCAGAAAGATGGATAGAGTCGATTTTTTTAGCACTGAAATTTGCATTTTACTGAAATTTTTCGCGGATTCCACGGTTCAAAAAAAATTATCAAAAGAGAGTACCTATGTAGTTTTGTTTTTAATAGAATATGATTGAAGTGGTGGCATAAGAAAGCATAAGAACAGCTTGTGTATTTATTAAACATATGCATAGCTATCTATGCTTTTTTCCTTGACTTTTATTGCATTATAGCTCTATTGGAGACAACACATGTCCTACTCCATCCAAAATTCGAGTTTTCTTCAATTGAAAAATTGAAACACGATAATTTCTTGCTAATTCTCTATGGGCATCCTATATAGATAAAATGATAGATAAAATGCCCCATTAGATAACCCCAGTTGTATAACAGATAACTCCAGTTGTATAACAACTTACGCTCTGGGGTTTACATATCCTCCTGATTGCTGTTCGAATTGAAAATTAGAAAGGTTTTTTTTTTGAAAACCAAAATACTGATTCGTTTTGTATCCATTTTTTTGGTTTTCTTTTATCATTATATAAAGATAAGCGGATAAGCAAAGATAAACAAAAATTCAAATCCAAGAATCGTTTCTAAATTTATAGTCAATAGTTAAAGGTTCCGTTTTGTCGTCCTGAATTTTGACTTTTGTAACTTCGAATCCACATTTTGACTTTTGTAACTTCGAATCCACATTTTCTTTTTCAATCTAATTTCAATAGAATATAAAAGAAAGGGAAAGTTTTTAGATATTGTGTGTTTTGAGATACAATACATACAATCGAGGGGATGGATCCAATCAAAAAAAAGGAAGGATTTCTTTTAGGCAAGGGATTAAAGAAAAGAAAAAGGAATTCAAAGATGGAAAGTACAAAAAAAACAAAAAGGGGAAAGGATTTTCATCTTTTTGTATCGTTTTGGCGGCATGGCCGAGCGGTAAGGCGGGGGACTGCAAATCCTCTTTTCCCCAGTTCAAATCCGGGTGTCGCCTGATCACCAAAAAATATGAAATCCCTTAGTCTGGTTTGCTGATTGATATAACTCGTCGAGTTTTCCCCAACAAAACAAAAACAAGTGCAGGAAAAAGGCTCTTGATACTTTTTTTTTTCTTTTTGACTGTTGCGAAGAATTCCACTGATATATTATAATATTAGTTAACACTAATTCTTTTACATTTTTTTTCATATTTATAGAGATAGGGGACATTGGTCATATGGATATAGTAAGTCTCGCTTGGGCGGCATTAATGACAGTCTTTACATTTTCCCTGTCACTCGTAGTATGGGGAAGAAGTGGACTTTAGAAGTATTTTTAATTGATTTGAGGAATCAAACTGGATTTATTGTTTTCTCGATCGTTCTTTGTTTACTATTTAATTAATTTTTACTTAATTAGTTTTTACTGTTTACTACTGGGGGGAGGGGAATATATTCTATGAATAATACCCTTTCTCCATCACTGCAATACAGTTACTTCGCTTATATTATTATCTTAAATTCAAAAAAGCCCCTAAAAAAAAGGGGGGGAGACCGGAATGCAAACGTTTTTTTTTCAAGCATTTCAAACGAAATAAAGAAATTTTTTGAGAACGTGCGGGTATGGGAACTGTTTTTGCCGATTTTAAGGCCACTTGCACGTGTACATTCTGGTTACGGCTCGCTCAGGAGTGCTATAAATCATAAGATGTGGAAACAATTGGAAAGGGAACAAGAACGCTTGGAACAAGAACAATTGGAAATGGAACAAGAACATTTGGAATAAAATAAAAATAAAAAATAGGAGGATTTGACAGCAGAAAAAAAGAAAAGTGATAAAGAATTAGAAATAAAAATCCAAAACATATAAAATTTCGACCTAGGCCCCCCTTACTTAAATTTTTTCAGAAGATACAATAAAACGGATTAATGGAAATTATGAGAAGGGAGATCGATATCAGTCAAAGAAGATATGTCTATTGGATATTTGGATATATGGTAGAAAGAAAATATGTTTCTTTCTACCATACTATCAGGTTTTAGAGAATACTGCTGATTCTAGTCCATTCATTAATCTTTGCTAAGAAGGCAAGTTTTAATCACTTTGGCTGACTGTTTTTACGTATATTATAAGTAAAAAAGCGGTAGGAACTAGAATGAACAGCGCAGTAGCAATAAAAGCAACAATATTTACTTCCATAATTTCATTTTTTTTTACTTTACAATAACTCGGGATTTAATCCCATAGAGATGAGAAAATTGTCGCCTGTCAATTCAATGCCATGCAATGAATTCCATTACATTTAAAAGACATCGAAACAGATCAATATCATGAATAACAATATCTAAGCTATCAAATCGATTCACCGTCGAGAATTGAATAGTATAACATAGAAAGATCTTTTATCCACACCTAATCCAAAATTCGATTCGATTCTTGGTCCAATCAAACGAATTTCTTTCCTTTATTTATAAATTCTTGTCCTCTCTTTCTTTTCTATAACCTACTGCCTTTCTTGTACAATCAGTCTCATCTGACCGTTTTTCCACTTCCACAGTTTACAAAAGGTTTACAAATACAAATAAAAGAAGTGCGAGTCCCTGTAGAAAAGGATCAATCTAATATTCCATCAAATTCACTAGTTTACTCTTTTGACAAGGACTTTAAAAAAAAAAGAAAAAAATTTCTTTATTCCCTAGGTGGGGGTGTATTTTGATTTTATTCGCTTTCCTTGGAAAAGCGGATGGATATATCAAAAAATGCAGTATGCAATTTGATTTGAATAAGATCGATGGTTTCAAATTAACTCTAATACTAGTAATTAGTAATTGTACAACAAAACAAAACACGAAAGAAAGGGTAAAGACTCTTTGATTCAAAGCCTTCTCAAAGTCTTCTATCAAAGTAACTATGCTATGTTAAATTCATTAAATTCATTTTGTATCGTACAAGAAATGAATTTCATTTGTGTGTGTAATTTGTGTGTGTATATGGGTTCACAGAAAGCATAACAAACATATGTTACTCTATTCTATTATATACACAGATCGCGGACAATCGAAAAACCGCATCCGGTACACGATCTCTTGTAATTCAAAATATGATGGATTCTACCAGTACTTGGATCAATTCACATATCTTTCTCTGTGCCATCAATTGGTACTGATTAAAGGAATGAAAATTACCGTATTTGTTTGATCAGAAATGAGAAAAAAAAAAAAGAAGGATACCCTTGGGGATGAATTGCTGGTTTTTGTGTTATTGGATCCGTCGGGACTGACGGGGCTCGAACCCGCAGCTTCCGCCTTGACAGGGCGGTGCTCTGACCAATTGAACTACAATCCCAGTGAAATAAAGGAAAGTGTACAGCATACATATTCTTATGCTTTCATTCAATCTTTTTTCGATTTCTTAGATTAGAAGGGACGTGCTGTACCAAACAGAAGTACGAGTGATCTAGTTTTATCCACACGGGTATGCACGTTAGTCAGAGCTGCAGGGATTACTAGTAACTAGTAATCCTTTCGTTGTTGCCAAATCGATCGATAATCCATTTTTCAATGATTTTTTCCTTACTTTACCCTTTTCCTTAAACTTTATATTTATAAAAATCCTGATATGAATCCAGATGGTTATCATGGTCAGAATTTATGGAATAAATAGAGCAACTAAAAAAAATGGGTTATATCATTTCATGGCGGATCCGTGAATTATTGGGCCGAGCTGGATTTGAACCAGCGTAGACATATTGTCAACGAATTTACAGTCCGTCCCCATTAACCGCTCGGGCATCGACCCAGGAAGAATCAATTCTAGCTTTATTGATAATCCATGATCAACTTCCTTTCGTAGTATCCTACCCCCAGGGGAAGTCGAATCCCCGCTGCCTCCTTGAAAGAGAGATGTCCTGAACCGCTAGACGATGGGGGCATATTTGCCTAACTGCCATCATACTATGTTCATAGTATGAACAGTTTTTTGAAATTGTCAACATACCATAGAATGGAATGATATGGCTAGACCCGCCAGGCTTTCTTTTATCATTCCTTTTTTGATTCGGTATTTATACTCATCAATGGATTCGTCCCTCCATTGGATTATTTTTTATAGACTAACAGAACTAGAATTTATAGACTAACAGAAATAGACAAATAAATAATTTATTTGTCTAGTTTTGTATCTCTATTTTTGTATTAGAGATACAAAAATAGACAAATTTATTACATACAATATTATTACATACAAAAATAATAATAAGAAACAATACAAAAGAATAAATAATTTATCATTACCCAAGCCATCCATACAAAAGGCTCTTCATTATATTTCAAATAATAATCATTAGATTTATAATAATAAATAGAAAAAAGGAATTCCGTTAAACACGATAAAAAGTATATGAACTTTGGAAGTTCGGGAATCGAGTCATGAAAAAGCACCCAAATTAATAAAAAAAGAATCATATTTCGAAAAAGTGGTGAACTGTTGAATTTGTATTACTTTCTCCTATTTTCGGGAGCCTATGTGTTAAGTAAATAATAATGTGTTAAGTAAATCCTTTGCATATGTTAAGCAAATTCACATTTTCATTTCGGAATAGGCCACCAGTCACTATGAGTCTACTCGATATACTTAATATATGTCAATATCTATCTATATATGAGTCTACTCGATATACTTAATATATGTCAATATCTATCTATATATGAGTCTACTCGATATACTTAATATATGTCAATATCTATCTATATATGAGTCTACTCGATATACTTAATATATGTCAATATCTATCTATAAATAGATATATAGATAGATCTTTTCTGTCTAGCGATTTATTCAGTAATTGAATAAAACAGCCCTTTTAACTCAGTGGTAGAGTAACGCCATGGTAAGGCGTAAGTCATCGGTTCAAATCCGATAAGGGGCTTTGGCCTTCTTTTTTTTTTCATTTTTGATAAAACTTCAGTGCAAAAGTAGTATTCATATGTAACCAAAGAAGAGAGATATTGTTGATATTTGTAATAAAAAAAATCATATATCTCGAAAAAAAAAAGGTTGAACGTTTTTTTAGTATAATATAATCAATAATGATAAGTCGTCTCTTGAATCGAATCGACAAATAACACAAATAACAACTAAATAATAAACAAATAACTAATAAATCAAAATCAATATAAATATACATAAAAAAATTAAATATAAATTTTTTATATTATTTATCTAGATTATTATATTATTATTTTAGTTTATATAGATTATTATATTCTTATTTTATATTAAGTATAATTATTTTATATTAAGTATATTAAGATATTATTAAGTATATTAAAATAAGTATATATATATATATTTCTGATTTTCTATGTTTCTATTCTATTTTTTCCATTATATTCTATATTCTTCCAATCAACTCCATGCTAAAGAGTTGTAAACATTATAAATTAGCAAAAAGTAAGTGGATCTAACCCATTGAATTGGAACTATATCCACTATTATGATATTAAAATTCGATCGAAGTGAAATTGGAACAGTAGATCTTTTTTTATTTCATATTTTTTTTGACTCCGCAAGAATCTGTCGATATTTCCGATTAAATCTTCTTGTTCCTAAATGTTCCAGAGGAGTCAATTACTATTCTATTTCTCTATAGGGAAACGTTTATTTCAAGTTACATACAACCGTTTTCAATATCTTATCTTTCTTTGATTCCAGAGCACAACAGGGGTTTTGTTCTGACAATATTATATAGAGTGGATACGAAAAAGAAACTTTCATTTTTTCATTTAGAGTACCCTATTTATTTAATTTAATATTGTATGAAATTGAAAAATAGGAACTTCTCACCTTTTCCGATATATAAAGATATACAAAAGGAAATAGAAAAGTAGTCGAAGTGTATTTCGTGCTTTGACTTGTGAAATGAATGAAAAAAAAATGGACTCTGGACTTTTTTACTCATCCGTAGGAAAGATAAGAAAGAAGACAATAAAAAAAAAGAAAAAAAAAATATATATATATGATACTCTAGTAATTTGTGTAATTTGATACGCATAGAAATTAGACGAATAGATAGAGATTTGATTTTATCAATCTCACGAACAAGATTCAAGAATAAAATTAGTTGATGGAGGGAGAGGAGTAGATCGGGGGATCACCTAGGAGCGAGCGAAGGGATCCTTTCTTCTTTGATTTGACTTGAACATTTCATTCAAAAAATTCATCATCTATCTTATTGATGAGTCATAAGACAATTCATGGTTCAGGTTCAGACGATTAGTAAGAATAAGAAGAAATAAACGAATTGAATTCGTGGATTTACCGCAATCAGGTTCTGAACCAAAAAAAGAAAAGATTTTTATCTTCGAAACTAATTATATTATAAAGGGGCAGTACACGAGAAATAAAATTCTACATAAAAAAGAAAATCTTCGAATGTCCTGAAAATGCCATAACCATAACATAAAGTGCTCGGAAATGGTTGAAGTAGTTGAATAGGAGGATTGCTATGACTATAGCCCTTGGTAAATTTACCCAAGAAAAAAATGATTTATTTGATATTATGGATGACTGGTTACGTAGGGACCGTTTCGTTTTTGTAGGTTGGTCCGGTCTATTGCTCTTTCCTTGTGCCTATTTCGCTTTCGGGGGTTGGTTTACAGGTACAACCTTTGTAACTTCATGGTATACTCATGGATTGGCCAGCTCCTATTTGGAAGGCTGCAATTTCTTAACCGCTGCAGTTTCTACTCCTGCTAATAGTTTAGCACATTCTTTGTTGTTACTATGGGGTCCTGAAGCACAAGGGGATTTTACTCGTTGGTGTCAATTAGGTGGTTTGTGGACATTTGTTGCTCTCCACGGCGCTTTCGGATTAATAGGCTTTATGTTACGTCAATTTGAAATTGCTCGATCTGTTCAATTGCGACCTTATAACGCAATCGCATTCTCTGCTCCAATTGCTGTTTTTGTTTCTGTATTCCTAATTTATCCACTGGGTCAGTCTGGTTGGTTCTTTGCACCTAGTTTTGGTGTAGCAGCTATTTTTCGATTCATCCTATTTTTCCAAGGGTTT